AGAATGCCCCTAGGTTAGGGCAACTTCCTTGCCTTCTTCGCCTTTTCCTAGTAAGGGAGAAGGAGACTACTGACTTTACTACACTTTCTCCCTTCGATCGCCTCCAATCGCCTGAAGTCATTTTTTTCTTTTCATTTGATCGCTTGAATGGAAATCGAATAAGAAGTTCATCCGAATCATGAACGAGTGACGCGCGTGGAAAGGGGAATCGAGCAAGTCACAGCGTAGTCTTATAGCAATCTTATGAAGTAATCCCTCCTATCCGTCGCTATCAGTTAGTCTGTATAGTGTACTCTATCTCCAATTCTTAGTAAGAGGTCTCTTTATACGCTATATGCTTTTCAGAAGTTTCTGTCTCTGCCTATGCCATAGCCATAGGTAAAGATGAGTAGAGGGTTTTCCCTATATATTCTGGATGCTTTCTTATGTGCTGGTACGGGAAAGTGCTGTACAGGTAGAGTATGCCTATGCTGGAAGACTTTCTCAAGTCTTTGACTTTGATTGAGTATAGGCCAGCTTCATGGTCTTTTTTTAACCTGATTCCTGCGGCTCCGTGATAGTTATGAGGATTCCCGAAATCACTCAAGCTGTTCCATAATAGGTGTATGATCCTCTTTCTTCTCTTATGTATGAAATGGAGAGTTCTAGGGGAAGATCACTCCTAAATGCAGCCGTGATCAACTATACGATAGACCAATCAAGGGAATCCCGGATAAGTTTTGACTTGCTTTTTTTCTTTCTTTTGCCCTCGACCTCTTCTTAGCTTACCCTTCTCGGGAACCCTAGGAGCGTAGCCACTCGACTGTAAAGGAGAGGAGCAGAACCCGTAGCTGCAGGATACTAAGGAGCTTCTGTTGTTGCATCTGAGTTGATTAAAATTCCTACTCCTACACTGTCTTGAGTTAGCCAGTTCCTTCAGGAGAGAAAGGATAGGATCATCGACTTGCGTGTGTTAAGCATATAACAAGTCTTCCTTCTCATGGCCAGGCCATCCATCCCTTTCTTTTCTACCTTCCATTATGAAATTTATAGAAAGAGGTCCTGCAGGAGTGATCTATTCTATATATACGATGATAGCACCAATGATCGAAGCAGGGGCTAAGAGCTAATCATTATACGGATTTTTCGCGATACTGATCGAGCAGATCTTCATTCCGGGATAATCACTACTCGACGAGTTAAGCGAGACAAAACCCAGTTCATCCCGTATGGAGCCACCTTCTTCGCCTGGCATTCCTACTTCCTTTAAGCTTTTTTTCAAGGGGTAACAGACCGGTCGCTGTTACCAGGAGACATCAAGTAGCATCCGGGCCTTTAGTTCACTTGCTACTGTATGCCGATCACAGCCGTCTTGTCTAGACCACCAATAAGGGGAATGGAATCACTCTTTCCGTCTCATTTCGTCGAAGGGAAGCCCGCACTAACCTCTAGAGAATGAGATCCCATTACGGTGGACTAGTTTCTGTGATTATTAAAAGATAATTTAAGATAATCCCTTGCCTTGTGACTTGATAGTTAGAGAAGTGGACTGGCTGCGAGCCCTCGGCGCTTGAGAGGAAAGCGTGGGCGATACGAAGCATCAGATTGAATAATCATTCTTGTTTGCACCTTATTTGAATACATAATCTCAGACGATTCTTTCCCTTCAGCTTAGATTCGCATGAGGACGATTTCCGCCTCTAGTAAGAAGGAGATCGGACATGATCAATAGAAAGGGAGATAGCATTTCATACAGTAATTCCACTGGACTTTCAAGCAAGAGTTGTCTTAGATCCCGAATCTACTGCCTAATTAAAGTACGGAGCAGGAAAGGAAGGAGGAACAGTTCAATGGCGGATCTCCCTCTCTGGCAGGTACGGCATTCAGCTTGTGGATCGAATCGGGTGAATAGAGAAAGGTAGTTTCACCTCTGGTTCAAGCCTAATTCCAATCGAGGTTGTCCGCTGTAAGCCTTCAAAGCATGAAATTAAGTCAGCCTTGGGTTTACATTCAGGTAAGGATATCGTGGATAAGCCCTTGCTCTTAGAGAATCTACTCTTTGCCGCTGGGCGTAACGTAGAAGTTTTGCTTCAATTAGAATATCTGAGGCTTAGCGGGGCAAATCGAACATTTGAATAAGGGTTGCCGAGCCAATAATTACATCAGTTTTTGGAAAAAATACTTTGAACATCTACTCAGGTGAATCCAGTGAAGACTTGAAGATCTCATCCTAAATAGCATATTAATAGCTCAAAAAAAGATGTTCAGACTCCTATAAGGGCACCGCACTAAGTACCCCTTTTTCTTTAAGATTTTATTCAATGACCCTGCCGAGGGAATTTAAAAACCTAGCTTTCCACTAACACTAAGGACACTTACCTGACAACATATATTGCGGGAAAGGCACTCCAGCGGCAGCAGATGGTTCTGCTTCAGCATTAACTGATCTGCCAACATTGATGACACCCCAAGGGAGGGCAGGAAATCCCCTAGTCATTTATCTTGATTCGCCTGCCCAACTCTACAAATTGGAAGAGTCAGACTGGTTTAAAGAATAAGGGGAAGAGGAAGCCTTTCTTCATAATATATTTAGTAATGTAAAAAATCCCGTTAACGGGTTAAGGTCAGTAGTCTTTACTCGGAGTAGTCACTAGGAGAAAGAAATAGCTATCTTTTTTGTATTTGAAAGTAGCAGTCGTCCTATCAAACAAAGTGGGGAAAGCATTTCTTTCATTTGACATTATATAGGAGGCTTCGGCAGCCGAGGAAGACAATAAGCTCTTCGCTTGGGGTTAGCAATCAATAAAGTTTTTCAATCAAACACGATGAAGATGAAACAATCAATTAGGACTGCGCCCTGCTACAAGAATGGAAAGGGCTTTGCCTGGTCTAGATCTCAAAGAGTCATACTTAGACTAATAGGAAGCCACTATAAGAGGAGGAAGATCATTCCCCTAAGGGCCTTCCTCGTTCTCTGTTCGAGATAGAATAGGCGCGAATAAGTGTTATGGAAGAATGTTTAAGAGCGAAGGCTGGAAGGGTTGCCCCTATCTGGAATAGATTTTGAAATCTTTTAAATTAAATAAGGGAAGACTGCGTTCTTGCTAATGGTTGAAAAGGGCTTTCCTCTCTTACTAGCAGCCCATATCTCTTTTGTGTTCGGCTTGATGCCATCTCAGATGTCCATTCAACAAGAGCTATTGGGGCAGCCCTACTAATTTGTATTCGTCTTTGAAGACAAGAGCCCCTAGGCAAGGAGGGACTTTTGCTTATGGATAAACCTATTTGCCCAGTCCTTTTCATTAATCCCCTCTTACTTAGAGTTAGGATATCGATTAGCCTCTTCTCTTCGAAAGGAAAATTTACTAAAGAGCCTTCTATTCCCAAAAGCTGAAAAAATAGGAGCGCATTCTTACTTGATTCAAACACATTCTTGCCCCTTACTCCGAAAAGGGCTTCTTTTTATTCTATTCTATTTGCTCATTGAGGAAAGAGAAGATAAGATTAAAGCAAGAGAACATGACCGGTGCACGAAGGTCTTTTAGGATTACGTTAGTCTTCAGCGGAGAAAGTAGATACTGCGCTAAGAAAGGGGAGTGCCCCCTCTAGCGAGAGAATGCCGGCCAACTCGGAAAAGAAGGAGTTGCTCCCGTCCCTAAACAAAGCACCAGTCAGCTTTTGCCTTCCTTCTAACAGAAAATATACGGAGGCAAGTAGTCAAATTAACTGAAGAAGTGCGGGAAATCCTTCTCTATATAAGTTCTCGGACGAGGTTTTGTTCTGGAAATGAACAGAACTTTGATAGGCGGAACGCGCAAGCATAGGAGCATTCGCCAGCAATGTGAAGCGCCATCCGTACTAATCTAATTATTACCAACTAATAAGAATGATTTATCAAATCATAATTGCCTAGTCAAGAACCAGGGCAGCTGCAAAGAAAAAAGAAAGGAGACCGAGATGGGCACACTCACTTCAGGTACGCAGTAACTTGCTCGGGAAAATGGGAATTTAGTCTCATAGTTGCCTGTTCAGATTCCCGTAAGGCAAGCGCGTTCTATGCTAAGGCCGATTTCGCTACTTCAATTCCAGAGTATAGGCTACTCAATGAGAAGGAGACCTGCATAACCTTTTAATTTCCATTACAACTATAGCTACTGTAACAGAAGTAGAAAGGATAAAAGAAAGATACCCGGGCATGATAAAGTCAGACTGGGGAACAGACGTATAAATAGAACAGCCAGATAGCGGGAAGAAAAGAGAAGCTCCAATGGACATTAGAATAAGAATACGCGGGCTTTCCTGCTTGAGAATAAGGGGGACTTCCATTTTAGCAGAATTTTAGCAGATAAGAAAGCAGCAGAAGCAATTTTGTCTATTACTGCTTGACTGCTTTACTAAACTAAACTGGATCAATAGAATATCACACATGCGCCATTACCATGCCTCACGTTCTAGTTCTAGTTCTAAGCGCAAGGAATTCTTTGAGTATAAGAAAATAATAGGAAAGAACCGGGCACGGTAGATCCGCTCATCCTGGCTTCAAATCCTAGCTTGAGTTGCCACGGGAACCTTAGCGCCGCGTGTGTGTTGTGGGAAGGTCCTCCAAGGAAGAGGCATAGAAAGAGTGATAAAGCTCAATCCAAGACATGAAAGTGGAATCACAACTGTCGAATCTCGTGCTTAAGCAAAGAGACAATTTCCTTATTGAGTCTCAGGGGCATCTCTTGGGTAAAGACTAGGAGCAATTCCGTGTTTAAGGGAATTAGGTAACAAAGGACCCACGGAGCGTAGAAGGGAGGATTTCATACCCGGTTAGGGGATGACTGGCCCCCTTTTTGTTGTCCATTTCGCATAGCCGCGCTCTTGTATAATCCCTTTTCTCTCGCAAAAATAGACTTTTTAGACCGGCTTTTAGTTAGAGAGTGGAGGATAAAAGCTAGCACCGGAGGTCGTTACCCACTTAGTGATAGGTAGAGAGAGGCTAATTCGCAAGAGAGCGTCGAAGCTAATAAACTGCTTTGCCAGGCCGGGGAGTATGGGATTCCCGGCCTCAGTTGTGCTAGTCTGGTTAAACCAATCCGTGGAGGTCTGTTATGGTAAAGATTATTGAAATAGAGGGGCCTGCCTTGCTCTGGTATACTGCCAGGTTGAATGATGATGCTACGTCGTGTGCTTACTCACCTTCGGCGACCCTAGGGAAGACAACTCATAAAGTCAGGATTCAATCCTCCTTGCTAGCTTAACACGACCCAAGAGAAGTATGATAAATAATAAATAAGAAGAATGGGATAAACAAAGACAAGCTTGTGATTGGAGTGAAGGATAGAGGCTAATTTAAGTCATAAACCAGCTACTTACTAAGTCAATGAGAATACAAGTGTTTTCCACTTTCCTAGAGAGATTCTATTTATCTACTGACTATTCCCCCCCCCTGTGAGGAAATCCTCCCCTTGGACGATATAATAAGACACATTCCCCACCAGCCTTCTGAAGTGGAAAGTAAGATTAAGGTAGATTGCTGGAGAATATCTATTTCTTTCTGGGATAGACTGTAGAAAAATCTACAACTTCCACTAAAAGCCAAAGGAAAGAAACATCATCTAAGTAAACTGGCTGGCTTGATCACTATCTTTCCCTTGCTTCCTTCTTTGTTCCGATAATCTATTTAATTAGTTTTTTTAGTACTGGTAGTCTTTAGCCTTGAGTTCTCGTCTATCTATCTGTAGAGGTCACCCCCTGCAATTCAATTGGGACAAGGGTCTCAGAGGCTCGTGGGGCTTGCTTTAACCCATAGATTTCCTTTCTTGCAAACCCATTTAGAATAATATTAGATATCCTGGTGGTTGCTCCATATATACTTCTTCTTGTAGGTCTCCATGCAAAAATGCATTTTTGACATCTAGTTGATGAGCTTCCAACCATAGCAGTTTGCCATAGCTAATGCTAATCTTACAGTTCCTACCTTCACAACTGAACTGAAGGTTTCTTGATAGTCTAATCCATATTGTTGATTGTAGCCTTTCGCTACTAGTTTCGCTTTAAATCTTTCAATTGTGCCATCAGGTTTATACTTTCTTTTAAAAACCCACTGACTTCCAATCACATTTTTCTTTTTTAGGTCTTGGCACTCTTTCCCATGTGTGATGTTGAAGGAGAGCTTTTTTCTCTGCATTCATTGCTTCAACCCACTTAGGGTCACTAACAGCTTCACTAAAAGATATTGGTTATTAATTAGCTGGTAGAAAGAAAAACAGAGTGTGAGAAAGATTCTGTACCTTGTGCTTTGGTGGAGTCTGTTATGGTGCTCCCTTGGAGTGCAAAATTTTCTATAGGAAAGTCTCGCTTTGGTTGAACACTGCGGAAGGATCCTCGTGGAGCATTACCTTGTTCTGCAGGTTCAACCTGATCACCCCCTTGATGAGGAGTATTTGGCAAACTAGCACTTTCATTGGAAGAATCTGATGACTGAGACAGGTTGGTTGATGTCACAGCTGTAGTATGTTGAATTGGAGATAGGTCAGTGACTTCATTTTCATCTTGATTATTTTGTTCAGCACTTGTGCCAATAGAGTAATAAGGACTTTTTGTAGTTCCACTTCAATTTGACGTATCTGAAGGTTACTCAGGTGGAGTACACCATGTAATACTAGGAGAAGAGGCTGTAGTAGATGTAGATGAGATTAAAGTGGCAAAGTAAAAATGATTATCATCAAACGTTACATGACGGGAAAGAACAATTTTTCCTGTCTTAGGAGAAAAGCATCGGTACCCTTTATGCTCATCACTATATCCAACAAATACACATGTCTCTTCCTTACCTTAGGGGAGAACTTTATCCTCACTCTTTTATCCATATGAACATATACACCCAAAGGCTCTTAAGATGGAATAGTCAGGTGACTGACCTGTAACCATTTGATATGGAGACATACCATTAGGATTTTCACTTGTTGGTAATCTGTTGATGACAAAGACGGCTTTATGAAAAGCTTCACTCCACAAGTGCTTTGGCACTTCACTTTGAAACATCAGTGAAAGTGCCACCCAACTTTTGAATATGTCTATGTTTCCTCTCAACAACTCCATTTTTAGGTGCAGTGTAAGGACATGAGAATTGTTGCTTTACTCCAAGGGAAGAGCAGAATGTTCGGAATGATGTGGAGTATAATTCACTAACATTATTACTTCGAAGAAACTTGATTGGTAACTGATAGTGTCAGGTCATGAAAGTATAAAAGGACTGAAACACCTGTAATAGTACATCGCATCGGCTTTAGACTTAAAAAAATAAATCCATGTATAGCGTGTAAAGTCATCAACAAAGCTAACATAGTAATGAGAACCAGCGAGAGAAGTGAGTTCAAGTTCAGTTTCTGATAATTGTGTATATAAGGAAGAATCCTGTCTTTCTTCATTTAGTAAGAAAAAAGATCGAGAAACCTCTGCCCAGTAGTGCTTTTTGAAAGCCGGTCTCCGGTAGGCTAAGATTCTTTCTTACTGTCCTTTGAAGAAAGCCAGGTGTTTATTGCCTTGCTCATCCTTCTTCGAGATTGGCTTCGAGAAGGTGTGGGCCCATGAGCTCAATGAGCCGGGAACCTGATCGACGTAAGAACCGATCTCAAGCAGGATGAGCAGCAAACCAGAGTGCTTTTTTTTTTTTCTGCTATTGGCTTGTAAGGAATATAATTGGATGGCCTAGACTTCCCTTTTTTCTCCAACTTTCTCGCTTGTAGTAGAAGGATAAAGGATAAGCAAAGGAGTTTTCCAGCATTCCCTCTACTTGTCAGTGCTCTCCACTTCGTCCCTTTTCTTTACCAGCAGTCCTTATGAAAGCAGGTTCTAGGATAGGAGGTTCGTTTGATAGACTTTAACACAAAAGCAAGTTCCGGGAATGAAATTACTGGTTCGCCAGGAAAGTGCTTCGCCCTGCCAGTTTCAATTGGACTTTCTTTCGATGGTAGGAGTCCTCAATCTCTCTAGTCGGAGTGAGTCTCCCATTTTTAGATCTTTCTAGTATGAGTGCCTTTTACCAGTGGTTTCTTTGTCTAGTGCCATTGTAATTGAACGGGACCTCACACTTGATGGAGGGGCTTTGTTGGATCCCCCAATGGCTTAAACTCCAAAAGGCCCTCTTGGATACCTAGCATACACGGAAGGAGAGCAACTAGACTGGAAACCATGATGAAACTATGAAAGAATAGAAAGAAGGTACCTTTCCAAAGCAAGAGCTGGTGGTTACACGCTTAGTTGTACTGACCGTGAGCCGCCCTCTTATTGATAGAACTGCTAGTCCTTTTAGCCTTCCGAAATATGAATAGGAAATGCTAGCAATGGGAGAACTCTTATACTCGTTATACCCTTTAGACCTGCTATCTCTGCTTTCAAACTAGTTTTATCACAAGCACTAGAGGATGGGTTTACCACTGGAATCAAATTTGTTGGCTGAAAGGCCCCTTACTACTGCAAGGGTTTAGGATAGGAGCGATTAGGAGAAGGCATTCTATTGGGGCAGGCTTACTAAAAGGAACTGGCTAGCCTGAAACTGGATATACAGGAATTGGCTAAAAAGAGTTGTTTAGCTTTATCCTATCCCTAGCTTGCTTTACTGGCTTGAAAGGACAGGGACTTAAGGTAAAGGCTTTCATTCAAGGACAGAAGGGAGGCAAAAAATCAATAGAAAAAATCCCTTCCCGGCCCGGAAGTTCGCTTCCGGCGACTAGCTTCTACCGCTAGCGCTTGGACTTGGAAGCAAGCTACAGCTACCTTTCAAGGTGGGAGGGGCGTCTAAGGCAGGAAAGGTTGGTTCGAGGACCCGTTGGTCAAAGGAAAAGGGGGGAGGTCCTGATTCCGGGGCGGAGCCGTATGACGCGAGAGTGTAGACTCTTGAACTCAGGGAGCGAGACCCTAAAAAAAGTTCAAGAAGCTATGAGGAGTGGTAAACTCTGAAAGGAAAGATGGAAACAGGGGAGTTGGCTGATAAAGATGGACAGTAACGATTGCATAATATAAATTTTTCGGCCTCGTCATCGAAAGCGGCTTCCAATTGCTCGGAAATTATAAGCTATATGGGGGGCTTGGATGGTGAGCAAAAACAATTGATCAAGAAGTTGGTCAACTTTCGCATGAAAGAAGGTAAAAGAACGAGAGTTCGTGCTATTGTTTATCAAACTTTTCATCGCCTAGCTCGAACTGAACGCGATGTAATCAAACTTATGGTTGACGCCATAGATAATATAAAGCCCATATGCGAAGTGGAAAAAGTAGGAGTAGCAGGTACTATTTATGATGTCCCTGGGATTGTAGCCAGGGATCGTCAACAAACCTTAGCTATTCGTTGGATCCTTGAAGCAGCTTTCAAACGACGTATAAGCTACAGGATAAGCTTAGAGAAATGTTCATTTGCTGAGATACTGGATGCTTACCGAAAGAGGGGAATTGCACGTAAGAAAAGGGAGAATCTTCATGGACTGGCTTCCACCAATCGAAGTTTCGCGCATTTCAGATGGTGGTAAAGTGAGACCACATAAAGAGTTTTTCCTCATTCAGTCAGATTTTTCAGTAAGATATGGTTTGACCCTTTTTCTTTTTGTTTTTTTCTTCATATAGAAAGCCTCTCACTTCCTCTCCCTATGGGTCGAGCGTCTTCAATCCTCATACTCCTCCCTTCATTCATTGAGTTGGAGGAATCCATAGGAGGCCCGCCCGTTATGCATTGCATGAAAGAACCTTTCTTTGTATGACTTCTCTTTTGCCTCAGGTCGAATGAATACGAAAGGGAGATCAATCAAAAAAAAAGGCCATGAATGAAGAAGTAGTGGGCCTTTCACCCTCTTTCTAGTGACTCGGGGAGCTGATCTGATAAATGCACTTCAAAGGGAGGGAAGCTAGGTTTCCCATGTTGGTATGGCCGAGCATAAAAGATTTTGAAGTTAGGTCAAAAAGAAGAGGTAAAGAGAGAGAAGAGAAACGGAACCGATAGCCCCGAATTATGTCAGGGCAAGAGAAAGAAAAGTAAGGACTCTCGTTTTCCGCATACGCATATAGGCTGTGAAAAAGAAGTCAACTTTTATATTCTAATAGAGAAAGAGAGAGATTCGTCTACTTTCTTAATAAGGTAAGGGAACGAACTTCAAGTACTTCGTAGGACGGCGCCGTTTGCTAAGATGTGCTTCCACATCGTGAGCTTTAGTGCACAAGTCGTCGAATCCCTTAAAGGTTTTGGGCAGGAGTATCGACGACAAGTCGTGCCTTAAGTTGTTCATGCACATCTTGAGGAGCTCTTGCTGAGTAAACTTCTGGGGACAGGCAAAAGTAAGGGCTCGTCACCTTGCAATGAACTCCGTGACAGGTTCATTATCCCTTTGCTTGGTCTTGAGTTGAGATTGGCCCCTCCTATTGCGGAACACCAACCCGCTCATTTCCCTAAAGATCCTCTGCTTCCCCCCATCGACGAAGACAATAATTTTCTTCTTCATAAGCGGCGGCTGTTGAAAAAAACCACAAGAAAGCCACTGAGCTTTTATCAATGAAGCTACCGACATCTTTTCGTATTAATAGAAGCTAGGACGGCGGGGTGTCATATTCGACTGAATAATAGACCAGGGTGGTTTGTAAGTCTAAAGCAAAATCAATAGGAGCAGAAGACCTTTGGATGAAATCCTGTTCCTGAACGTTGTGCTACTCGATTAGAGGGGTATCGTGAGTGAGCTTAATTTAATGCTCTGGCTCTTTACGAAGCCTTGTTGGTATGTATCTATCAGAGGATTGTAAAGGAAGTCGCGGGGGCTCCTCTTTATAAACTTGGCCGGCAGTAGTAGATCGTTCCCAGGGCTCGATTTACTGCTGTATGTCTCGTTCACGCCAATTCGGCTATCTTCGATCAAGGTCTTTTTATTATCCACGAGATTTTTTTATTACAGTCTTTACCTTTAGCTTTAGTGGACTCTTTTGAATGGCGAGTAGTATTGGTTAGTTTAGGCAATCCGACCTCTTCCTCCAGTAAAGTGTAGACCGAAATTGATCTACTTCCTTCTATCTATGAGATTGTTAGGCAGATGGATTCGCCAAGCGCAGACCCGCACCGCCAGCAGCACAAAAGAGCGGCGTATGTGACTCTAGTGAAGGAAAAAGGATAGTCACATGTTCGAAGATGAAGGAAGCACCTCTTTCACATAAGAACCCCACGGTGGTGAAAAAGAGCCCTTTCTTTTTATTTTAAAAGTAAGTAACAAGAAAGGGCCCACTTCGCATGATCGATTCATCATATGTACCAGATTTAATACACAATTATTTCTCCCTATAAGTTGAGACGCGTACAGATTTTATACAATTAGCTAGACTTCTATCTCGGTTAGATCAGTTAGATCTCGGTCAGGCACTCACTCGCGGCTAGACCTTAGTTAGTAGGTTAGACGAGTAAAGTACCCTTCTTCTTTCTGAACCAGATAGCCATGCAGCAGCAATTAAAACATAACTTCTCCTTTGCTTTGAGTCACATATTTAGTGAAAATAATTCCTGTATAAGCGGATAACATGAAGTGAAGAACATAATCTGTATAATGAACTTAACCTCATTAATTCATATTCAAATTATTCCAATCCAGGACTATAAATAGAGCTTCTTTCTCTTTCTGGGGTTCAAAATTTCATTCCATCATCATCCCAGTCCCCGGGCCGTCGGGCAGAACTACATCTTTATTCAAGACTGCATGATAGGGGGTCTTGGAGTCCCTCAGATCACCATTAGTGCATATAAATCTTTCCTAATCTGATTCAAATAGAAGACCTTATCTCATCTTCCTAGCGCTGACAACAGGCTACTTTGCCAGTACCCCCCCTTCAATCTAATCTCTCAGGTTTGATTCGTATTCTGTTTTTAAATCTCTACAAGAGCCTCTGGGCAAAAGACAAGTGGAAATGCCTTCGCTGGTGATAGCTTCTCTCTTCTAATTAAATATTCGGTCGAGACCATCTATCAAGACAGGCACGGATCGAGCATCAACGGATCTCTTCTCTTCCTTATTCGACTCTCTTTCTTTCCAATGATTGAATGCGTTGGAAGTCCCGTAGTACACCCATCGTGAGTTCAGTGCTGATTATGCTTTCGATCGCCGATAACAAAACAAGGAAGAAGCTCGAGTCAGCCTGGCCACATAAGAAAATGGAGATTTTCGTCTAAAAGTGGCAAACAAAAAAGAAGTGGTCATTGCAGCTCTCTTCCCTATAGTATAGCTAGGGTGTCCCAATGTCAACTTGATATGGTGTCGAGGAGTTAAAAACAAGGCATTCGGCAAGTGAACCGAACCTGACTACGCCAAAGCCTTTGCCCAAGCTCTTTCTATCACATAATCTGAATCCTGACTAGATGGACGACTTTCTTCTTTCTCTATCCGAGGTGAGGGTTCTGACTATTATCAGTGGTCCCGCCTGCTACGTTGAAATGGCTTGATCCGATAAAGCCTCTCACTTCCTCTCCCTATGGGTCGAGCGTCTTCAATCCTCAACTTCTCAGTCGAGTTACTTCGTTCCTCACCGAGAAGTTGCAATTAAAACATTGGGTACTTTCTTGTTGTGAGTACGTGAAGTGGTATTCTGAGATGCCGTTGGACTATTCTGTCCCCTTATAAACTTTCTTAGATCCTCCGGCGGTATGTTTTCGTCCGGACCGTAAGGACCCATTATCTAAGTTTAACCAAATATGGTCTAATGCTCCGATGTTACGACGCAATCCGCTCCCAGCCCAGCCGCCTTGTTGACACTGGGGATTGGGAATGAGCTTCATGCTCTGGCTCATCGTGAAACCTTGATTCCGGGGAAGGCGGTGAAAGAAATGAACTCTTCTCCAAAAAGGGAAGGGGGCTTGGTCTAGAACCAGGAAAGAGGTTGTCATATCAGTCTTTTGGTCGGGTAGCAAGCTAGCCACCAGCAAGCTAGCTAGCTAAGGAAAGAAAGCAATAGGCGCCAGAACGCTACGTACGCTCAGATAACAGAACGCACACTGTGAAGAAAGCTCGCGCTTACCACCCACACCCTCCCACTTCCCATCCCCTATCGCATACCACGATGTCAGGGTTACGCTTGCTGCAAGGGAAAGGCAGCATAGGCCCACCCACTTTCAGATAGATCAATGAGTTACCGCTCGGGCCTAACGACTAGTTAGTCCCTAGCTAAACTATGAGTCCTAACAATAACAACTACTCCTTTTCATGCTAGTGCAACCAAGAATATGATAGGAAGGTATCAAGGAGATAGCGGTCAAGGTTGTCTGACAAGGAAAGCGGGAGGCAGGGAGAGAGAACATGAGCTTAGAGGAGTCGAATTGCCCTGTCTATACCATATTCGATGCAGGGGACTTCTCTCGTCATCATAGAGCCGGCACAGAGGACAATGCAATGACGAAATTTCCAACTATATCGTAAGAGAGGAGAGATCAAAGAGTAGGAAGCGGGGATGGCACAAGGGATTCCAGCAGCGTTGAAGCCCAGCTCATGAACCAACCGATTTCTTATTCCTTTTGGGAAGGACCCGTGTGAGCCGGCAACTCACCATGGGGATGACTATCGCAAAAGCTTAGAGCCGTCTTCCCCTCTGGCATGACATAAGGACGTTCACCGGTGTTCACATGTTAGGATATCCTGTCCTGTACTCGCGCACCCGGATCTCAAGAGATATTCAATCAACTCAATGAGCACTTTGGGTTGGGGGTTGGATCTTTCAAGTCGATCTCTCAGCACTTGGCAGAAAGAAGAGCGTAAGACTACTCTTTACTATAGTAGATAAGGGCAGGGCAAAAAGCGCCTCTTGGTTTGCTAATCTAATACTAGTAGGGAAATGGGAAAGCAGGAACAACTGAGTGGTAGTTTTCCACCAAGCTTTCTTTTTTTTTATAAAGTAGATGAACCGTCGGTACTTTGTTGTTGGTTGTGAGCACGGCTTCAATGTTGCCGCGACATGAAACAGAAACTTCGACGATCTCCCCTCGCCATCAAGCTAAAGTGACTAAAGGACTAGGAACAATTGATAGGGATCTGAAAAACGTTCTAAAAATAGAGTAGCTCCCTAAACGACGCGCTACGCCTAGAGCGAATACAATTAGGCCAGAACGGAGTTACTTAGGTGCCATGCCAAAATCTCTTTGATACCGGCCTTGTAGAACCAAGAAACTAAGCCTTCTTAACCTTCTCCCATCTGCTGGTCTAAAGAACCCCGAGAGGCAGATACCTGTAATCAAGTCCTTCTGTTGCCACTAATCCATCTGTCTATTCCATTAGCTAACCGGCTCACGAGATAAGCAGAAAACCTAAAAAAAGAAGAACCAATGCTTTTACATCCAAGCCAATAGCAGCTCGCCGGACTCTCCCTCTCCTTCTTATGCTTCTTTCGTTGCTATGCTAAGCAACCTCTAAATGAATTTCTTCTTTCTTTTATCCGGATTCGAGGAACCGCGCCTCCAAAAAAAAGGGTAGTACTCTTGATGCCAATGCGGAGCCCGAACCATCTTGATCATCCGATCCGCATCTTTTCTACCAACAGATCTCGTTGTGCTCTGGGAGAAAGCCAACTACGATATGAATCCCTACTGGGAAAAAAATATCTTTAAAAAAAAGGCCTTGGCTTCGAGATCAACTGACTCCTCTTCTTTTGACTGACCGGACCTGCCTTCCCGGAAAGCACGAGCCATATTTCATCGGAGAACCACTTTACATTGGCACCTTGGCCAGGTAGATCCGTCCCACTCTCCGGACCTCACCTCTGCTTTTTTGGAGTACGGGATGACTCGGATGGGCAGATAGAACAGAACCTGTCAGTTACGCCTTTAGGGGACGCTACGGTGCCTTAGCTGGTTCCCGATCCTCCTTCAAAAGTGGTGATGTAGGCGGGGCTTAACATTCTTCGTGTTTGGAGTAGGTAAACTGGGAAAAGAAAGGAAGGGCGACGCTTGTTAAACAAAGCAGCGTGTGGGGCCGCCACGTATAGCTGTAGTTTATGCTGTAGCATCGGTTATTGCTCTGGTTACGAATGACCCCAATCTATCTATGGCAACCACCCCTACTAAAAGTAGATGGAGATGCGCACCTAGGAAAGACGGATGAAAGAGAACCTGCCCTGAGAGATTGGCATTGGCCTGTGGGTCCGCTGCGGTAGAAGGCCTTAGCTGACGTCCGATCCGGGGGAAAGCTATCGTCCGAGGTTCCCAGAATATGGATAAGGGGGAATGGTAAGACCTTACCGAGTGTGCATCATATCAAGGTGATGGGCCAGGCAGCAATGCTAGGTTCGAGGAAGAGACCAGTAGGTTTGGAAAGCCTGTCGATCCATCCTGATTAACTTACGCTATTTCTGACTAGAGAGAGGACTGAGATCGGAGAGGAGCAGCTCTTTTCTTTTTAACAGAAAGCAGTGATGAATGGGACGGAGCTGCTACACTTCAGCTGGAGCTTATGTATTGGAGCAGAGGTGACTGCTAGGTAGGCAGTAGTAGCGCATGCAGTTGACTCGGGACCCGTTCCAACATCCATTCATGTCCCTCCAGATCCGAAGCTAGAGTACATGAGTAGACTGCTTTCTTACTTAAAAAAAAAAAAGAATAAAAGTGCTTTCTCTCCCCTACTGTGGGACGAGCAACAAAGCAGACTTCAGAGTTCTAGCTTTCTTCAATAGTAAGAAAGGTTCTTAGCCTACCGGTGACCGGCTTTCAAAAAGCACCTTTGGGCGGAGGTTTCTCGATCAACTATCTTACTGAAGAAAGACAGAACTCTTCGTATTATATACACAATTATCAGTCAATAGTATGCTTGAACTCAAAAAAAAAAAAGAGCTAAATGCAGAGAGCAAAAATGGAATTGCACGGGATTCGTTGCAACTTAGTTTCCATTCCGAAGTATAGGTTCCCACGGAGCGGTAACTAGAAGAAAATCCAAGTGGTGTGCTAATTGGGATTTCATTGGTAATTTTGATACTTCGCCTAAAAGTAGACTCTGGGTATGCTGGGACACTAACATCTTGCAGGTTACTAAGATCAGAGAGAGCCAGCAATTTTTCCATTGTTATTGTACAACATCTGAAAATTATCTTTCATTTGTGGTGACGGGAATCTATGCGGATAATTGGGAAGACAGAAGAAAGGATTTGTGGAATGAATTATCTAACTTTGCGGATAGGTTAACTTTACCTTGACTAGTTTTGGGGGATTTTCATTTTGTCAGGTCTGGCTCTGAGAAGAGAGGGGGTTCTTTTACCTGGTCGAACAGAACCTTGGGGGGAAGAAGAGTGTCCTGCAAGCTCGATCGGGCTTTCATCAATTATGACCTTCTCCCTAGGGTTAAAGATATTAAAATATCTTTCGTGAATGCAAGGATATCCGATCACTCCTCTATCATTGTTCACCTCAGCCTTGTTGTTGAAAGGAGCCCGAAAGCTTTTAGAAGAATTAACATGTGAACGAGGAATCCTTCGTTTTAGAAAACAGTGCAAGAGGCCTGGCAAACTAAAGTTCAGGGGAACCCCATGTTGCAGGTAGCCCAAAAGCTTCGATTTGTCAAAGCTGCGCTAAAAGCCTTGAATTTCAAAGTTTTTGGTAGGGTCGATAAAAGAATAAGAAAGGCCAAAGAAGAACTAGACGCCATTCAATCCCAGCTATCCTTTTTCCAGTTCAATGAAAGGCTCGCAGAAGAGGATATTATCAAATTGGATGATTGAACCAAGCCCTGAATACAGAAGAGGCATTCTTGAAGTAGAAGGCCAGAGTCTCTTGGCTAAAGGATGGAGACCGCAATACCAAATACTTCCACGCTACACTCACAAAAAAAAGGGCGAGGAAGACTATCAGGAGAATAAAGGATGAGAGTGGGACTATGCTTACTAGGGAAGCCAACATCAAAAGACAGGCTGAACTTTAATATATTAATATAGTGGGCACGGCTAGCAGAGTGGAGGGCCTCTTTCAGCCGATTAGGCTTCTTTCTGATGCACATCGAGAATCACTCATTAAAGAGGTTACAGCGTAAGAGGTAGAGCAGGTGGTTAAGAATATGGACCCAGACAAGCCGCCTGGCCCCGAGGGGTTTAATGCTTATTTCTTTCAGCCTTGCTGGGACATTGTTAAAGAAGATTTCGTCAAAGCCATTAAGAATCTCTAGTCGTGTTGGGTTAAGAGGAAAAATCTTCGCCGGAATTTTCTTTGGCAGGTGGACACGCCTAAAGACTGTTCTTGGGGGTATATTATCCGAATCAGAGATGATGTAATGGATGCAATTCGCTATCAAATTGGAGACGGAACCTCGGTAAGTTTTTGGCATCATCCTTGGCTTACGAATGGCCCCTTATCCCGGCGAATCGACTACAGTGTAAGGGTTATCTCTCGTATTCCAAAAAGAAGCCAAGCCGGGAGCAAAGGAACCGGCCCAGGCCCCAAAGAGAACAATGATTAATAGCTTTGCTTTTTCTTGTCTTTTCAAAACTGTTCTTTATAGTTGGAAGGGCCACTACTTGATCGGTTCCAGTGAAAGCCTTAAGGTGAGGCTTTATAGGAATAAGGAGGTGCCCTTTCTCCTAAATTACAGCAGAAAAATAAGTATTCGACTCATAGGGGTAGGGGCAGAAGGGATTTCATTAGAACGATTTGAACCAATTGAGAGCTTTGCCCTTCCGTTCCTTCTCGGAAATCTGTACTTTCGGGTCCCCAGCAAGATTTAAATGGGTTTTCACCCGGATCGGATAGATAGATCAGCAGGCATAGCGCCCTATGGAGTAAGGGGGGAACTTTGGAACGCCCTATAATTTTTGAGGACGATGGTGAACGGGTAGGTGAATAGACTCATGAGGAAGACTGGTCTGAAATTCAATTTCTTTTTACTCTAGCAGACATGATGACTGCAGCGCAACGGTTTTTCAACACTGGTCAAAGCATGGGAGAAGAAAGACAGGAACGAGACGCTCCCAGTCTATAAGTGCAAGCAGAAGAGTTTGTAAATCCGGCTCAAAGTCAACAGGATGTTTCTCAGTTACTTCACTCGGAAGAAATAGAAAAAATTGTTACTGCTTCTACACTTGTCAGAATGAGTAAATCTGCAAGAGCCGCAGAAAAAGAATCGAGACAGACAAGAAGGAAGACAAGCAGGTCAACGAAAATCAAACTGGAGTTTGAGGATGAACGGGAAAGGGGAAACTCAAAGCCCCCCGCTCCTGAACAGGCTTCTGACGGAGGAGTGGTAGAAATGGTGTCAAGGGAACTGTTAGCCGTTCCCGTTCTAGAGAATCGGGAAGAGTTGAAAAAGACGATGATCCATCAATGGGAAGCAACTAAAACTCGCATCAGGCGAGTAAGGTATAGGAAGAACATACTACTGGAATACAAAGAAGCCTGGAATAAAGGAGAACTCGACACTCCTCATGGAGTAATGATCTCCGTGAATCGGGGAAAATTTGAGTATATTCTCGTCTTTGAAGCGGATCTAAAAAGAACCACATTTCAAAATGCTGCCGAATTCGCTGAAGAGGCTTCTTATGCTGCTTTTCTACGTGACATCTCTTAAAAAGAAAGGGTATAAACCCATTTCCCGGGAGCGGGAGGAGGCTGGGCCTCATACCAGTGTGACAGAGCCCTTCCTCACAAAACTCAAAGGAAACGGTTTCTTGTGGATCATCTTTTGGTACGTCTGGAAAATATTCGTCAAGCAATGGAGGAGAAATCTTTAGACAGGCATCAAAACCTTATGCACGCGGATTTTTTTTTACTTCTTAAAAAGGAGGTGGGTCCGAAGATCGAAGCCCGGGATACTAAAGCACAGGAAATTTCCGTTCTGCAAGCTACTGCGCACAACAAACAAGAACGGCTAGTTGGCATATCTATATGCTAGCGCAAGAAGCCCGAATTTTTACTACTTGAAACCGAGCTTGCCGAGAAGATGCCACCTTATTCCGCACTCCGGGAAGAAGTTTATGATTCTTAAGCCCTCTGCTCTGGCGAAAATATAGAACAGAAATCCTTAGTTTAAAAAGAATTTCTTAGAAGAACGAACGGGTTCCATAAAAACTTTGTACATACATGCTTTGTGCTGATATCAACGCATATAAATAAAACAATTTCATTGCCTTAACATCGAGACTGGCATGGGCGGCGAAGAGCTCACTGCGAGGTCAAACTCCTCCCTTGAGAGCTCAATAGAGGACGTCGGCAATGCAACCTGAAGGGGAAAACCTTAAGGCAAGTCGATGTTATGGAAATTCTGCCGAAGTTCGGATTTGGATAGAACCATACCGAAATGTGAGTCTGTGCCTTTTTCAAGGCAGCCTCCAGACTAGATACCTGCGCCTTCAATTTCATAGCGGCATCCTGCTTGAAAAAGGGGCCAAAATGAGCACGTTGTCGAATCAAGAAGGAAAATCGGACGATCATGGGAACAAGGTATACCCGAACATCATCGCTTTGGTCGGTGGCGGGTGGGACATAGACGATAGGGGTAGTCTCTGCTGTCTCTCCAGTCTGATCCAGCTTCAAAGAAATTAGAACTGATGGGGTCACAAGGCATTAAAAGATAGGTTCTGAAAGAAATGAACAAGGGGCATGTCAATTACCGGCTGTAACTCTAATGAAGATATCTCAGCCATCGAGGTGGCTACTTTCTCTTCAAGTTCTGAAATCTGCTTCTTTCACTTGGCCTCCTCGGTGACATGTCGCCTCATCTCGGCATCCTGTAAGAAAAATGGTGTCAAATCATGACTATTCGTGGGGATAAAAGGGGGGAGAATTGAATGGTGATTACCAAGTTATCCGAGGTAGTGAAGAATGTCTCTCTGAGATTGGCGATGCCCGTCAGACTCGTCATTGTCTTTCTGATTTGCACAAACTAAATGGTTCTCTTTTAACAGGACCTCGATAAAGTAACTTCCAAACCGAATAGAAAGAAATAAAATAAGGATTGATGGGGAGCGACTCTGACTTACTGAGGCAAGCTCGTCCTGCAAAATGCTCACTTTAGCCCTCAGCAAGCTTGGCTAGTGACGAGGAATCCAGCAAACGAAGGCTTTCAAGCCGGAGTGCGTCAGGTTGCTTATTAGTTTTCTACGCTGGGTCAAAAAAGATGACAAAAAAGAAGGAGAAGATACCAACACTAGGAAAAATGCTTACCATGCCGAGTACTAGATCAGTATGCATGTCATCAGGACGAAAGTAGAAGTATAGACTAATTCGTGACTCCCTCAGGAATGATGTCGAAATGCTGAAGCGTCTCGCCCGGAGGAGCACCTGGAATATAAAGATGAGGAGAAGAAGTACTCTCTCTGGCTGCCCGAGTCGTAGTTGGTCTACCCTCCGCATCCTGCCAAAAGATTATGGTGAAATAGCATTCTAGGCGATATATAGAGTAGGTTGAGTATACAAAAGGAGACTCACCAAGCTGATGCCAGAGGACTGAAGACTCTTTTGTGCGATTTCGCCTTATTAGCCGTTCCTGAGCAATTCAATTCAATGAGGACGGGTATATTTACTTTTGAAGAAAAATACCTCTTAGAAAAAAAAAAGACCTGACTAGCTCTTCGAGGAGGCCGGAATCCTCGGTGAAATCATCCCCGTCTGAGGTCTCTTGGGTGGCATCGTCATCTGCTTCAACCTGTAAATTGAAATCTGATATTTTAGTAAATGAAATAAGAAAAGTGAAATGTCAAGCATTCGCTTACCCGAGTCTCGTAGTCCACCACAACTCCCCCCCCTACCCATTTATTGTTTACCGCATGGAAGGTGACAGGAAGGAGGCGACCAAAGGAATTGCGCTCGAACTACGAGGTATACTCTGTCTGCCGATCAAGATAATCCGCTGCAGGGTATCCTAAAGACTCGTCCTGTGCCGCAAGAAGATGACCTGGAATGGCCAGCGCCGTCGCCATGCTCCTGGGTGGTCGCCTAGGCACAAGAAAACTGGCCTCATACGAGGTCTGGTGCCAGCATCTCTCTTCTCTCCTAGGTACCACTCGCGTATCCCCGGTCCAGAAAAAAATATCGTCGCTGCCAATACTCTATGGCCGAGACCACGCAATTTTTATCCCAATGGAAGGAATCCTCCCATGGGTGCCACTCTACCTACATCATGTTATAGAGGGATTTGGTAAGATGAAAGTAAGCCGAAGTGAATTCATTCCATGATGAGCAACGGGAGTAACTAACCTTCTCAGTGGTTAACATGTCAATCTGGGCCCGGTTCACGTCAGCTTGGTGGGCCATGCCACGCCTCTTCCTATTCTATTACTTGTTCGACACTTCCTTTTCCGTTCCAAGGGCTCTGAGTCTTTGAGGATGGGGCAACAGAAGTCGAAGTACTCATATCCCCGTTCTGAAAGAGGCTCGACCAATAAGGAGAGGTAAACGAATACTCCTTCGCTTACTCATTCCTCTGTATGGCTTGGGGGTTGGCTTGCTTGGGCGACTCAAAAGTAGGAGTTCGACTTATGATATCTCCTAGCTGGCTTGCCGGACTGACCGACTAGTAGTGATAATACCTCCCCTCCACATCCTCTGCTTGCTACTTAGGGGTTGCTGGTGACGGTGCCGTCCTTTTCCTATTCGGCTTCTGGCTTCAGCCTCAGATTTGTGCTGCCTTTCGGCCTTCGCTTGCATCTAATAGCTTATAGGCTTCTTTCCTTGCTGCACTCATTCACTCCGGAAGTTACTATTTCACTTTATTATACTAGCTATTTAAAGATCTACCTTATCTTGCTTACCCCGAATACTGAAAGAACTGGCGATTTACTGCTGCTCTTTGTGCTTATTTACCGTACTATGAGTGAGCTTGCTCGTACTTATTGATTGCATACTGTCTTGCTCCTCGCATACCACCGTACTCAAAGTGTACCGATTTCCGCCTATTTGCGCTTTGAAGTCCTTATTCTCGATTGCAAGAGTTTCGAGAGTTAACGACAGGAGAAAACGATTGAGAGACTTGATTACGACCGTTAGAGATTCGCGTTAGCATACTCGATATCGCACAGATCAATTGCAAGGGGGATCTAGATTGAATAAAGAAGATCGATTCATGTGGCCCTCTTACTCCCCTTACTTGATACGATAGAGATCAATCGTTTACTTCAACTAAAATCGATGAAGTACTGAAACTACTTCAACTTCAATGGATGAAGTTCTTGCTTGCCTGCCGCTCCTCTGAACTTCGCTACCTTACTATAGTTTTCTAAAGTTGAATGAAAGTCGATATTTCACTTTTTCTTTAAAGACAGCTACTAAAAAGGCTTTTTTCTATCGTTTTCCCAGGCCGTAATCACCTATGAGATGGCTTTCACAGGTTGCTACAGAGAAATTGCCGTAGACAGCCTGCCTATTCTATTAAGGGAATGCTATCTTTAGCTCCTAGTAAGGCGCATCCCTTTGATTGCTTTCTTACTCATAAGAAAATTTTTAATAAAACAGGACTCTCAAGTCAGGAATAGCGATCTGGCTTAGCTCATGAACTCCTAAACTCATGAAATCAAGAAGACCCGAACTCGGAAAGACCTTAACTCACTTCAACAACTGGC